AAAAGGTATTTTTAGTTTGCATGGTCCAATCATTGATCCCGAAAATTTCTACAATAAAATTAGGTAGGTCGCTAGTATAGTTCCCTATCTATAATTTTGCTATTTACTTAAATATTAAATATAAATAATTTTACTGGAATATTGGAGGAATTCCTTGGATGGGTAGTAAGTACAATTTTGAATGTTTTGCTTATGTACAAAGTAACAAATATTATAATTGGATCGTTCGATCACTTTTCAGTCATTCATTGAATGATAAATCACTACAAGTGAAGGAGATACACGATTTAAATAACGAAAGATCCAATATTTAAAAATTGTATCTAAAATGACTGGAAAAGTAGAAACAAGACCGGATATAATTTGATCATTATGAGCAAATCCAAAATCTTTGTAGACAGAGCCAATCATTAATTCCCAACCGTGGGGCGAATGGAATCCTATACATAAATCAGTTAATAAAAGAATAGAAAAAGCTTTTATTGTGTCGCTTAAGTTGTATAGGAATTCTTGAAACCAAGAGTTAAGAATAACAAGTTCTTCATTACCTAGAATAGAATAACCACTTAGAATACCGAAACAGATTATATTTGTCGAGAAGTGTAAAATTGTATGGATGCGATCCTCGTTGTGCATCTTGATCAATTGGATCGTTTCTTTGTAGATTTCGATGCGAGGCTTTTGTAAATGTGTTTCCGGGTATTCCTTTATCATTTCGTCCAAACGTAAGAGTTCCTCTAAGTCTATGAATTCTTTTAGAATACTCTTTTCTTGAATATCATTCAAAAAAATTTCGGATTGCCTAGTATTCCACCAATTAGTAAACCAAGATTCCAGACTTTTATTAAATGAGAGAGAGATCCACCAAGGCAAAAATACTATAGATGCAAGATATAGAAGGGAAATTAATACTTTCTTTTTTGCCATTTTTTCGTCTGTGAATTTTAAAATTTTTAATGAACGCACCTCATTCGTCGACTCTATATGATACTAATATTTCTATCAAGCATAAGTTCTATTACAAGTCATCGATGTATTTCCGGATTTTTTTGTGATTCAGTACAGCGGTTAGTCCTTGAATTTAGAAAGAATATAGAATAAGAGCCCTCTTCAAATTAATAGTAGTCGGATTTCGAGACGAAAGAACTCCCGTTCTATCAAAATATCAAATATTTAGAAAAAAATTCTTTACTTTATGATGAAATGTTTTGTTTTGATATATGATGAATCTATCATTTAGATTTGTTACTGAATTGAGTTAAGTGGATTTACATACGCATAAAAAAAATTGTGGACATAAACAATTTCGTTTTAGAATTGTTTCATATACGTTTGCTTTGGCTCGAGTAAGCGTTCTGAAGAAACTTCAGTTAAGTTATGCTATAGAAAAAAAGATGATTCTTGAGTTTTTTATCTCTTGCAAAGTATTCATTCTTCAGTTCCTTTTTTCAAAATACTTCAATTGGTACACGCAAGAAATAGGCCAATTCAGCAGCTTTTTGCTCAATCTCTCGTGGAGTAAAATTCTCATCAGTACGAGTCAAGGGAATGGCTCCTTGTCCTTTTATTTCCATATAAAGGACACGACGAGCATAAATACCCTCTTTAATTTCTATTCTGATGGACTGAATGTCTTTCATAAGGAATCGGAGGAATATGCGACGATTTTTTCCAGGAAATCCCCAACGAAAAATACACACTATGCCCTCTTTTATATCGAATCGATCATAACCACTACCTACATTCCACGAAATTGTGCACCACAAATAGGAGCTAATAAAAAGACCTGCGATCCCATAGAAAGACATCACGATACCTTGTGGAAAAAAAATTATTTGCTGAGAAGGAAATAAAGATATAAAATTCCTACCAAAATAACTGGACGTTCCAACCAATAAAAACCCTAATGAACCTAAAAAAAGAATAAAGGCCCAACAGAAATTACTTGTTTTTCGAGACCCCGCTATAAGTTCTACCCATATACGTTCTGATCGCCAACTCATACTCTAACTAGACCTAGTTGCATTTTATTGGAATTGGGAGAATAACAAAAAGAATTTTTTTTTTACTTTTTTTTGTTTCCGAAGTAACTCTCATCAACCAGCACTATTATGATGTGAACCTTTAGGGATAATTCATCGAATTTCTTAGATCCAAACTAAAATAATAACATCCCTTTCATATGATTTCCTAATACATATAGATATATTGACTTTACATTTCAGAAATTCTCCGATCTATTTGAAAATAGTTATAATTCATTTATCATGTTTACACATACATAAGAGCTTATGCCCGAAGGAAGCCGCATATTATACCATATTTTACTAAATAGATATCCGTGTTATGATCCAAGTAAGTCTTGAAAAAAAATATATATATATAAGATTTGTCCTTGTTGTATCTAAAAAATCTTGTTTTTTTGAACATAAAGAGATAAAGAAGCCATTGCAATTGCCGGAAATACTAAGCCCACTAAAGGCACAAAAATGGAGGGGAG